TAAAAAAAGAAATTCGTTGTATATACATTCGAACCACTGTTGGTCATATTTCTTTTTATCGAGAAATCGAAGAAGCTATACAAGGTTTTTGTCGGGCCTATTCATATAGTATCTAATCATATAGATGGTTGGTGTTGGTATCTAAGCTAGGTAAATTTAGAAGACTGGTGTAAATTCAGGTCTTCTCGATTCAACTAGGATCTTTTCAATTTTCTACGTTAATAAAGATAAAGAAAAGGAAGTTTTCCAATCATTCACTCAAATCCATTGTCGAACCGAATCCCACTGAGTGGAATATGGAGGTACTTATGGCAGAACGGGCCAATCTAGTCTTTCACAATAACGTGATAGGTGGAACTGCCATGAAACGACTTATTCGCAGATTAATAGATCATTTCGGAATGGCATATACATCACACATCCTGGATCAAGTAAAGACTCTAGGGTTCCATCAAGCTACTGCTACATCTATTTCATTAGGAATTGATGATCTTTTAACAACACCTTCTAAAGGATGGCTAGTCCAAGATGCTGAACAACAAAGTTTTATTTTGGAAAAACATAATCATTATGGGAATGTACATGCGGTAGAAAAATTACGCCAATCCATTGAAATATGGTATGCTACGAGCGAATATTTGCGACAAGAAATGAATCCTAATTTTAGGATGACGGACCCTTTTAATCCCGTCCATATAATGTCTTTTTCAGGAGCTAGAGGAAATGCATCTCAAGTGCACCAATTAGTAGGAATGAGGGGATTAATGTCAGATCCACAAGGACAAATGATTGATTTACCCATTCAAAGCAATTTACGTGAAGGACTGTCTTTAACAGAATATATCATTTCTTGCTACGGAGCCCGCAAAGGGGTTGTCGATACTGCTGTACGAACATCCGATGCTGGATATCTTACACGTAGACTTGTTGAAGTGGTTCAACACATTGTTGTACGTCGAACAGATTGCGGTACCATTAGAGGGATTTCTGTGAATACCCGAAATGGAATGATGCCAGAAAGAATCTTGGTACAAACATTAATTGGTCGTGTATTAGCAGACGATATATATATAGGTTCACGATGCATTGTCGTTAGAAATCAAGATATTGGAATTGGACTTATCAATCGATTCATAACTTTTCAAACACAACCAATATTTATTCGAACCCCCTTTACCTGTAGGAATACGTCTTGGATCTGCCGATTGTGTTATGGCCGGAGTCCTATTCATGGGGACCTGGTAGAATTAGGAGAAGCTGTAGGTATTATTGCTGGTCAATCTATTGGAGAACCGGGCACTCAACTAACATTAAGAACTTTTCATACTGGTGGAGTATTCACAGGGGGTACTGCAGAACATGTTCGAGCCCCCTCGAATGGAAAAATTAAATTTAATGAGGATTTAGTTCACCCTACACGTACACGTCATGGATATCCTGCTTTTCTATGTGATATAGACTTGTATGTAACTATTGAAAGTGACGATATTATACATAACGTGATTATTCCACCAAAAAGTATTCTATTAGTTCAAGATGATCAATATGTCAAATCAGAACAAGTGATTGCTGAGAACCGCGCGGGAACATATACTTTTAATTTGAAAGAAAGGGTTCGAAAACATATTTATTCTGAATCAGAAGGGGAAATGCATTGGAGTACAGATGTGTACCATGCATCAGAATTTATTTATAGTAATGTACATATCTTACCAAAAACAAGTCATTTATGGATCTTATCAGGAAAGTCGTGCAGGTCTGATGCAATCCACTTTTTACTTCGCAAGGATCAAGATCAAATTCACATCCATTCTCTTTCTACCGGAAAAAAAAAGATTTCTAACCCCTTAGTAAGTAATGATCAAGTAAAACATAAATCATTTAGTTTCAACACTTTTGGTACAAAAGAAAGGGGGATTACCGATTATTCCATATTGAATAAAATCATATGTACGGATCATTGTCATTTGATGTATTCTACTATTTTTCATGATACTTTTTCTTTATTGGCAAAAAGGCGAAGAAATAGATTTCTTATTCCATTTCCATTCCAACCGATTCAAGAACGAAAGAACGAACTAATGCCCCCTTCCGGTGTCTCGATTGAAATACCTATCAATGGTATTTTTCAAAAAAAGAGTATTTTTGCTTATTTCGATGATCCTCAATACAGAAGACAGAGTTCGGGAATTACTAAATATAGAACTATAGGAATTCATTCTATTTTTCAAAAAGAAGATTTCATTGAGTATCGAGGAATCAAAGAATTAAAGCCAAAATCTCAAATCAAAGTAGATCAATTTTTTTTTATTCCCGAAGAAGTGCATCTTTTACCCGAATCTTCTTCCATAATGGTACGGAATAATAGTCTCGTTGGAATAGGAACACCAATCACTTTCAATATAAGAAGTCGAGTAGGTGGATTGGTCCGATTAGAAAAGAAAAAAAAAAAAATGGAATTAAAAATCTTTTCTGGAAATATCCATTTTCCCGGAGAGACGGATAAGATATCCCGACACAGTGCCATCTTGATACCACCCGGAACGGTAAAAAAAAAATGGAAGGAATCAAAAAAAATGAACAATTGGACCTATGTCCAATGGATCGCAACTACCAAGAAAAAGTGTTTTGTTTTGATTCGACCCGTCATTCTATATGAAATACCGGACAGTATCCATTTTGTAAAACTTTTTCCCCAAGATCTGTTCCAGGAAAGGGATAATCTGGAACTTAAAGTTCTCAATTATATTCTTTATGGAAATGGAAAATCCATTCGGGGAATTTCCGACACAAGGATTCAATTAGTTCGGACTTGTTTAGTCTTGAATTGGGATCAAGACAAAAAAGGTTCTTCTATTGAGGAGGCCCTCGCTTCCTTTGTTGAAGTAAGTACAAATGGTTTGATTGAGTCTTTCCTAAGAATTGACTTAGTGAAATCTCATACTTCATATATCAGAAAAAGGAATGACTCATCTGGTTTAGGATGTATCTCAGATAATGAATCGGATCGGATCAATATCAATCCATTTTTATCTATTCATTCGAAGGCAAAAATTCAACAATCACGTAGCCAAAATCAAGGAACTATTCGTATGTTGTTGAATAGAAATAAGGAATGCCAATCTTTGATGATTTTGTCATCATCTAATTGTTTTCAAATGAGACCATTCAACAACGTAAAATATCACAATGGGATAGGGATAAGAAAAGGAATTAAGAAATTTAAAAAAGATTCTAGAATTCCAATTAAGAATTCGTTAGGCCCTTTAGGAATAGCCCTTCAAGTTGCAAATCTTTCTTCATTTTACCGTTCAATAACTCATAATCAGATCTCAATGAAGAAAGATTTGCAACTTGACAAATTCAAGGAAACTTTTCAAGTAATTAAATATTATTTAATGGACGAAAATGAGAAGATTTTTAAACCCGATCTATACAGTAACATCGTTTTTAATCCATTCCATTTGAATTGGTATTTTCTCCATCATAATTATTGTGAAAAAACGTTTACAATAATTAGTCTTGGACAATTTATTTGTGAAAATATATGCATAGCTCAAACGAAAAATGGACCACACCTAAAACTAAAATCGGGTCAAGTTCTAACTGTTCAAAAGGATTCTGTAATAATAAGATCGGCTAACCCTTATTTGGCAACTCCAGGAGCAACCATTCATGGCCATTATGGAGAAATCCTTTATGAAGGAGATATCTTCGTTACATTTATATATGAAAAATCGAGATCAGGTGATATAACACAAGGTCTTCCAAAAGTGGAACAGATATTAGAAATACGTTCGATTGATTCAATATCGATGAATCTAGAAAAAAGAATTGATGCTTGGAACGAGTGTATAACAAGAATTCTCGGCATTCCTTGGGGATTCTTGATTGGTACTGAGCTAACTATCGCGCAAAGTCGTATTTCTTTGGTTAATAAAATCCAAAAGGTTTATCGATCTCAGGGAGTACACATCCATAATAGACATATAGAGATTATTGTGCGTCAAATAACATCCAAAGTCTTGGTTTCAGAAGATGGAATGTCTAATGTCTTTTTACCTGGCGAACTAATTGGATTGTTGCGAGCCGAACGAACGGGGCGTGCCTTGGAAGAAGCGATTTGTTACCGAGCTTTATTATTGGGAATAACAAAAACATCTCTGAATACTCAAAGTTTCATATCCGAAGCGAGTTTTCAAGAAACTGCTAGAGTTTTAGCAAAAGCCGCTCTTCGGGGGCGTATCGATTGGTTGAAAGGTCTTAAAGAGAATGTTGTTTTAGGGGGAATGATACCCGTCGGTACCGGATTCAAAAGAATAATGCACCGTTCGCGGTCAAGGCAACATAACAAGATTACCTTGGAAAAAAAAAAGAATTTGTTCGAAGTAGAAATTAGAAATCTTTTGTTCCATCACAAAAAAATTCTTTGATTTTTTTCATTTCAAAGGATTTATGTGATACATTAGAAATCTAGGATTTAATGCTTCCTAAAAGCAGATTAGATTCATCCCTTTAAATGCAGTCATTTGATTTGGTAATAAAGTAAGTATAAGAAAGAAGTATAAGAAAGAATAAAATCAAAAGAAATAGAAAAAAATGAATGGCCTGATTATGTATTAATGGCCAATCTTCAATAAAAGAGAAGGTTCCGTCGGAACAATTATTTATTTCTATTTCAGGATACCTGGTTTCTTTTTTTTTCAATCTTTTTTTTTTAAAAAAAAGTGTGGGGATAAATGACAAAAAGATATTGGAACATAACTTTTGAAGAGATGATGGAAGCAGGAGTTCATTTTGGCCATGATACTAGGAAATGGAATCCTCGAATGGCACCTTATATATCCGCAAAGCGTAAAGGTATTCATATTACAAATCTTACTCGAACTGCTCGTTTTTTATCAGAAGCTTGTGATTTGGTTTTTGATGCAGCAAGCAGAGGAAAACAATTCTTAATTGTTGGTACCAAAAAAAAAGCAGCCGATTCAGTAACACGGGCTGCAATAAGAGCTCGATGTCATTATGTTAATAAAAAATGGCTCGGTGGTATGTTAACGAATTGGTATACTACCGAAACGAGACTTCGTAAGTTCAGGGACTTGAGAACGGAGCAAAAGACGGGGAAACTCAGCCGTCTTCCAAAAAGAGATGCCGCTATGTTGAAGAGACAATTATCTCATTTGGAGACATATCTGGGCGGCATAAAATATATGACGGGGTTACCCGATATTGTAATAATCGTTGATCAGCAAGAAGAATATACGGCTCTTCGAGAATGTATCACTTTGGGAATTCCAACGATTTGTTTAATCGATACAAATTGTGACCCAGATCTCGCAGATCTTCCGATTCCAGCTAATGATGATGCTATAGCTTCAATCCGATTCATTCTTAACAAATTGGTATTTGCGATTTGTGAGGGTCGTTCTAGCTATATACAAGATTATTGATTAATAATAAGATAAAGAAATTTTTAGATTTTTTGGGGGGGTTCATAGATTTATGTAATCGGTTATTATACCATTACAAAATTGTGCAAAAAGAAAAAAAAAGATAAAAAGAACAAACAGAAAGATTATGTGATGAGTAGGTATTCAAAATAGAAAATGAAAGTAAAAAAGGAAATGGTTGAATCAAAATAATTCCCTTTCAAGTTATATTTTTTTTATTTTAGAGGGCAGGGCAATATGAATGTTCTATTATGTTCCATGAACACATTAAACAGATTATACGATATATCTGCTGTGGAAGTAGGTCAACATTTCTATTGGCAAATAGGGGATTTTCAAGTGCATGCTCAAGTACTTATTACCTCTTGGGTTGTAATTGCTATCTTATTAGTTTCAACCATTCTAGTTGTTCGAAATCCGCAAACTATTCCCACTTCCGGTCAGAATTTCTTTGAATATGTCCTTGAATTCATTCGAGACGTGAGTAAAACTCAGATTGGAGAAGAATATGGTCCGTGGGTTCCTTTTATTGGAACTCTGTTTCTATTTATTTTTGTTTCGAATTGGTCAGGGGCTCTTTTGCCTTGGAAAATCATAAAGTTACCTCATGGAGAATTAGCTGCACCCACAAATGATATAAATACTACTGTTGCATTAGCTTTACTTACGTCAGTAGCATATTTCTATGCGGGTATTTCAAAAAAGGGATTGGCTTATTTTGGTAAATATATCCAACCAACTCCAATCCTTTTACCGATTAACATCTTAGAAGATTTCACAAAACCCTTATCACTTAGTTTTCGACTTTTCGGAAATATATTAGCCGATGAATTAGTAGTTGTTGTTCTTGTTTCGTTAGTACCTTTAGTAGTTCCTATACCTGTTATGTTCCTTGGATTATTTACAAGCGGTATTCAAGCTCTTATTTTTGCTACTTTAGCTGCGGCTTATATAGGTGAATCCATGGAAGGACATCATTGACTAGTTATCGAAATAGTCTTTTTTTTTTTAGTTTAGCCCTTCACAAAGTATGTGCGGCTCACGATAATCTACTTAAGGAACATCAATAAAAAAGTAGACAAAAATCTTGAAAAATTTAAAGAAAAATCAAAAGGATTATCCACAACCCCCCCCAAAAAGATGCAAGAAGGATAAGGTATAAATAAAATAACTATTTTAGTGTAAGATAATAATAAAACTTCAAAAATTACCAGGAATTGTCAAAAAAGAAAGGGTAGGGTGAGAGGGTCGAACTAGGTGTATATATAATCTAATCGCTATAAGACAACTCTTTCTTTTTTGGAGGTTTTAAAGAATGATTCTTGAATCCGATTGAATCTAAGACACAACTAATTGGTTTACGGTATGGAAGAAACACATGTATATGTCATATTAGATATTCACTAGTTATATATGACTATATATCTAAATTTGTCCTGCGACTACTCTAAATTTAGATGGGATTCAAAAAACAAAGCCCTTCCCTTTCATCTGTTGTAATTGTGAATTGAATTATGGAATGACTAAAAAAATGAAATAAAGAAAAAGAAAGAACGAAGAATTTAAAGAAAGTTTAAAAAATTTAAGATAAGAACAAAAATGGTATGTATTTACAAAAAACTACATGGGTAGAAACAAAAAAAAAATCGAAGTAATTCAGTTTGAAATTTTGAATTACACTTCGACTAGATAAAGATAAATAGGAAGAATGAAATAAGAAATTCATAATTTCTTGGTTGATTATATTATTAACTATTTTTTTCTTTATTTTATTTGGAATAGGAGAAACTTATCATGAATCCAATTATTTCTGCTGCTTCTGTTATTGCTGCTGGGTTGGCCGTCGGGCTTGCTTCTATTGGACCTGGAGTTGGTCAAGGCACAGCTGCAGGGCAAGCTGTAGAAGGGATTGCGAGACAACCGGAAGCAGAGGACAAAATACGGGGTACTTTATTACTTAGTCTGGCTTTTATGGAAGCTTTAACTATTTATGGGCTGGTTGTAGCATTAGCGCTTTTATTTGCGAATCCTTTTGTTTAATCTTTTTGAA